CAGACAGCTGACTCCTTTTCAATAGAAAAGAATAGCCAAACCAACCCAGCTGGCTGGTCAATCTCAGAGATCTTATCGGCCGGCAAACCGGAGACGGGCGACCACGGTCCCGACCTTACCAGCACCTGAGGTGTACTAATCAATGAAGCCCCGAAACCTACTTTCTTTTATGAAAAAAGAAACCAAAGGAGTGGAATGAAATGAAACGACTACAAGGCCTAACCGGTCACGACATGTTGTTGATATTGATTGAGTTGGAGGGACTTTCGCTGACTGAATCCATCCATAAACCTAGACCCCGGTAACCTTTGTATAACCAAAGCGTCACGACAACATCCAAAGGTAACCTTTGGATTCTTAAGTAGGGGGAAATATTTAGCAGTATTTTATTATGATGACCTGGTCGCGAGAGTACGATACATCGGTGTAAAAGATTGAGTTGGATCTGTGAGGTTGGTTATATATGTCTATCGATATGTCGCTCCTTCCAATCGCCCTTCCTCACAACATAAGGTTGAGTGCCCTCCCGTTCGATTAGCTCTCTCGCAACAAACAGAGGAACCGAGAATGAATATGCGCTTATGTGCTGCGCTTCGACTTAGTCCTCTAACTCTAACCTTTAGTCGACCAACCACCATCTCCTTCCTAGGAAACCATTTGCCTTTGAATTCCTTTCCTAGATAAGCTATCCTCTCTAGGCGGACCTACCTTTATCAATGAAGGTTGTACTCTTTCCCATTTTTTTTTAGTTGATAGCTCCTGGAACTAGCACACCATGGGTCGGGCTCTCGATCAGCATAGATGGGCGGTGTGGATAGGGTAGAAGAGAACCGGGCAGTACCTCATACTATGCCTTCCACTATGGAAGTGGGAATCCTCCTTCTCCAGGGGGGTAACAATGGTGAAAGATTCGGAAAAGGATTCCTCTATGAACGGGCTGAGAGATCCGGCATAACCACTCACGAAAGCTTCTTTCATCATCTTTGCAGACTTGCGCCAGTTGTCCTTTCACAATCCTTAATAGTAGATCCAATTCCGGCATCATGTAGAACTCAGATCCCAAGTACTAATCAATGAAGCCCCGAAAACAAACCTCTTTGCGGAATCAAAGATAAGAGCGGGGATATTAGTGAAAAGAAAGAAGGGATTGGATTCACCGAATAGAAGATCCTTGAGGCAAGGAGATAGCAAATGGGAGTCCGTCTTTATTCTCGGCCTAACGACTTCACTCTTATTGGGAGGCTGTCTTCTTTAAGCGAGCGAATGAAGAAAGGTGCTTTCCTTTACTAATCTAATAGAATACCCCTTCTCGATAAGTAAGGTAGGGGGCTTGCTTAATATTTCCAATATTGCCCAGGGCTTGGCTTATCGCCTACTCCTGCTGGTGAAGAGGAAGGCAAGAAGGAAGATCTTGGCGTCTCAGGGACAAATGCCACAGAAGTAGCTGTTTTCGCGTTTCGAGTTGTTGTCGCAATTGAATCATCATAGGTATAGGTAAGTGTTCCATTAACCGGTCTTTCAGGTCTGATCGTATCTTCTGTGAGAGTTGCCGGTGCTAATATTTGATGTTACAGTCAGAGCTGCAATTGAATACGGTGTTCTCGAATAATAGCTTGAGAAGAAGCGGCTATTTCATCCCGTCTGTCTGTAGTAAGCAATTCCTTTCCGGGCTGTGATTGAGAAAATATCCCCCGGGTTCGGTGGTTGGTTTTTGGTTGAATGAATATCTGTACTTCCCGGCCTTACCTGATTGCTATAAAAGTTTGAAAGGTAGGTTTTTGAAGTGATGAAATGGAAAGGAAGAACTGCTTTATGGAGGAAATGCTTATTCACTCTAATTGAATCATAAACTTTTCAATCAAACCCCAACTATTAGTGAAAGCTCCATCCTTCAATCAGTCATCTTACTCCTTCCTTTAGTCGTTCCTTCATTGACTTCGTTCATTCAGTCACTCTTTGCCGAGGGAAGGCAAACCAATCACGATGTTCGCGTCTCCTCCATACGAAATGAGAATCACGCCAATCACCAAAGAGCTCAGACCTCCTCTATATGACACCTATCATTGCGTAGATGTCATGGAAGGGCACCTCTGGTATGACCAAAGGCGTGAGATTGAAGTAGTGTACCTCAAGTCCCACCCAGGTTCATTAAGTTCACCATGTGATGAAGAGGCTCGGCACCTAACTCATACCGCTAACTCGCCCTAAAAGATGAACTTGAATCTCGATCGAACAAGGCTCGAAGAAGCTATTAGATACGAATAAGTGTTGGATTGGAGGGGAACTTCTTTCTCTTCCCCAACTTTCAAAGTCTTGCCAGGGGAAGAAGTAGCTACGGTCAACTCTAAACTATCTTTCTTCTTTCACTCATAGCTATCTGACTGTGAGGATTCCCCCTTGTATTCCCCATAGGCTAGGAAAGGTTAGTAATAGGCTCAACTACAAGTCTTGGAGCTAGGCAGCTCAGTATGGTATGAGGATCGAAGGGAAGCTAACAATGGGGATGCCCCTAGTTGTTGAATTCCTTTAGTTGGAATGAAGAGCTCCGACCTTCTCTTATGGCGCAACTAGACCAGAACGAGCTAGCTGATAGAGCTCTTATGCCTACTTCTACAAGTTAGGTCCGAAGATGCGACTATAACTTAAAGAAGAGGAAGGTTTTTCCTGGGTAGGACTTTGGCGAAGCCAGTAAAGTTTCGGTGCATCAACCTCTTTTCTTTCATCACAAGAAAGGTTTGGAGGGGACAAGCGAGGCTAAAGGGTTAGGGCAGGAGTTCAGGATTACATTTATTGCGCCTTTGAACATGTCTCATCTAATTGAAGCGCATGATTCATCAAATATCCGCTACTATTTGATTCAAGTAGCTCGACTTCTTTATCCATTCAAGTTATAGGCTTGACTATCCGTCCTTCTTGTTATTCTCATTCAATAGTAGTAAATTGCCAGGATCAAAGTTTCATCAGGAAGCTAGAACTCTTAACTAAACCTTAGGGTAGCGAGTGCACTACAAGTAGTAGGGCGGTAACGGTATAACAGTAGCTACGGTTGCTCTGGCTGTACGTGTCTTGCCTGCTTCTTGCTTTGGTGCATAGTCTATAGGTCCAATCTCATCTGCTAGCAGATTCTTAGTTATAAAATGATTATGCTATAATATGGGACTGCTGTCTTACATGTCCACAAAAGCAAGCGCTCTTGAAGGCTTGGGCATTCAAAAACACTTTATGCGGTTGGCTATCTTCCTTATCCTTGCCTTGATGTGCCGGAAGTTCGAAAAGCCTAAACCATCACTCCACTCCTAGTAGGGCACGAACGGTATTCAATTGATTTGAGCTCTATCCCATATCAACGAAAACAAAGGCATATTCATCCGGATATCCAGGAGGCAATCTATGTAGAAGTTCCTCCATACCTACTTTCCTTACATCCAACGGATGAGGCGGGAGTAAATAGACTGAGTGACTATGGTCAGGTAGCTCAGCTCCAGTTCACAAAAGGAAAGAAGCAAGGGATTTATTAGAAGAGAAGGCAAGAAGGAATAAGCAAGCCTACTCTCCAACCATTACCCCCGCCCTCGGTGCCTTCCCTAAGCAAGCAGCCTTTCGCCTAAAAGCCACCATCCACTTAGCTCTTGCGCTTTAAAAGTAGAAGAGTGGTCTCTTAGAAGTGCTTGTGTAAGAAGGGCAGGCCATTGCATCAATCCTAAACCCCCCCTGTGCCCAGATCAACTCCGGGCATGGAAGCTCTCAAGCAAATGGACCTAAAGCAAGGCTACTGCTTCAAAGCATGGTTGGCTAAAGGCACTCTCGGTCGTCAATTCCATCAAAGCTGGCGACAACTCCTTCCTGCCCCTAGGCAATGCTTTCCAATCTTATTCTATTTACTGACTTTGCTCCGCTACTGCCAATAGCCCTTTTTATCTCTCTTCATTAGGATGCCTGTAGGCAGGGGCAGCCTATTTTATCTATGACTTTCCCAAGGATCCTTTTATCCAAGGGGACATCGACGTGTCGGCTAAATAAAGGAGATGTCTGGCACGCCTAGCAGTATACTCTGCTTTTTCCCTTAGCCGCACCTATTCTACTAAGCATCCGGTATAATTGCGTAAAGATGGACATAAGGAGCTAAAGTAGCACTCTTTTAGTTCTGTTCTCCAGTGATCATTGCCGGTAGAATCTGGATACCTATTTCGGAATAAGGTAATTTTACATCCGGTCTACCTATCTTTTTGTTTCGTTCCTTTCCTAACGCACATCTATTTATTTATGAATGACCTGTGAAGTCATCTTTCATAATAGAATAGAAGCAGTAGTCACGCAAGCTTTCGGGGAGTCGACAACTCACTTTGATTCTTCGTGTTTTGGTTTAGCCCTTGATTGGCAGAGTGAGCGGGGACTTTGCCTTCTTCGTAAGCGTCTGAGACGGATCCGGGCTAGCCAGGGTGACCTATCAATCATGAATTGGAAGCTGTTCAAGAGGTTCGACATCTATGGGCGCTCAAAACAGACTATGTTGCCAGAAAACAGACTCTCTTTATAACATAGTTTGGTAAGATAGTATGGTGCACTGCTATGATAGAAAGTAGGATGGGACAGATGACCCCACGGGGGACATCCTAACACCCTAGAATCTGATTAGGAAAGAAGTGAAGTTAGCTTGGATGACAGATCATTTCTGTTAGCGAACACAAGCTGGAGAGTCACACGGGGTTCAGTTTGAGTATCTTCTCCCCTCTCCTTCTCTCCTATCAGTCGAGTCTATTCTAACCTCTCTTGAGATTGGAAGTTCAGTTTTGATGTCGACTCCGTTCTAAGAGCAGTGAAGTTGAATTCGAGTGAAAAGCAGTTAGCTCAGGTAGCTTGAACTATAACTCTTCCTCCCACTAAGGGAAGAGGACTCACTTCAAGAGCGAGGTTTTCAATACAGGTATCCTTTCCCTCTTCTTGCCCGGGCTTGGCTTTCAGACTTGACACCTTTATTGTCGGAGTGAACGGGGTTATCTTGTTGAATGTCCGTTGAATCGTATATAACTTATTGTCTAACTAAATAGGTTGGGAAAGACCTCCATACCTACCGATCTGAGTACAGAAATGCTTGTGTAAGAAAATGGGTCGTTCTTGTATATGTCCACTAATTCATATATCCCCAAGGAACTCTCATTATCATTAGAAGGAGCAGCATCATATCCGAGTCCATAACTTATTTTGTAATAAAATAGCCCGAAGTTTGCTCTTCCATTTCTGAGTAGGAGTGCTCCTATGTTAGCAGGACATTTCGTGCAAGAACTAGGTTTTTATCCCCTAATGGCTCTATCTCTTAGGTAACCCGGACTAGTAGCAACCGATCCTAGTAAATAAGATATTGTTTCATAGAATTGGTTGTTCTTTCTCTCTCCTTTCTTCTAGAGGAATTGAGTCGTGAATCGCTATCTATTCTAACTCACTTCGTTACTGTACCCCGGTCTCACTCCGACAGCGTACTATCCTAGACCTCTGTCTATCCCGACATTGATAGAAATTCATAGTTAGGTTAGCCAGCCCGGTAACCCCGACAAGTGGGGGGCTCTGCACTTTCCCTATCATACGATTCCGCCAGACTATTCTATTTCATTCATTCTCCATTCAAAACCGTCTACTCCGGGAACCCATAATCTGACGATTCTTTCATATGATTTTTTTCGTGAATTCGACATCCGACCATCCTTTCTTCTTTCCATTCCAAAAAGGAATGGTTGGTATGCGGTCCGTCCGTCCGAAATACCCGAGGAATCCCCCTTTTGTGATTGTTCCAAAGCGTGCTTCCGTTTCTTGTTCTTCGAGCTCAACTGGTCATGCTTCTTTCTCAGTTGCGTGATTCCTAGCTGCTAGATCCTAGATCAGAGGATGTAGGTGAGTCTGATTGTTCTGACTTCTACTGTTGTAAGTTGCCTTAAGGCGCCTTCCAGCCCAATAGAGGAACTTTCCGGTGAGCCATTTAGAAGAAGGAATAAAAACCTACGTATCCTTTCGCCGGGTCAAAGATCAGTCCAAGCTAGGATCAGCTCTCGGAAGTCAAACTTATCCTCTGCAGCTAGGTCAGTTCGGGCTACGACCCTTCGAGCAGGGCAGTTCATGAGCAGCTATCTCCGACCAAGGTTAGGTCTTATTTTGCTCTGCTGCTGTTATTATTCCTCCAACCTGTACACAAGCCAAGGCTTCTCGAAGTGAAGTACATCAAAGGTAGGGGAAGAAAGGGTCATCTCAGGATGGACTACATTTCTATTATCTTGCCACTTCCCTTTCTCCGGAAAAGAAAATTCATAAGATAAGAGAGTAGACATATAAACAAGTAAACCCGGCCCAGGAAGAATGTATCGAAACATCATACATATGAGACTGAAAGCTTCGTCTACCCTGTCTATTGTTAGAAATTCTGTATTGATCGACCTGTGTGACACTAGCCAATCAATTCATTCAATCGACAAACTGGTCGGGATGATAACCAGAGACTTTTCCTGTTCTTGGAGCTCAATCACTAAGGCAGGCTGCTTTCCGAGTCTCCCCATTTCTGTATTTCAAAAAATGGGGATCCCTTTGGTCGATTATATCCCTGTATACAAGCCGTACCCGGCTGACTTACTTTCCTCTGCTCTGACTCCCGCACTCGGGCAAAGAGGAGCTACTGACACTGACTACTCTCTGCTATCTTTTACATTACGCCATTAAGGGGGGCCCAAAACAAAAACTACTTCAGTCTAATGCTGGGTCACGAGCTGCCTTAAGGCATGCCCTTACCCCTAATCCTAAGCCCTTACTCCACCACGAACAGCGGAGTAAGCTCTCACTGGAAGGATCGGAACACACAACAGTAGCCCAGGCTTAGGGCGCATGATCTCATTGCAGGGCTTTACCACTCATGCTCATCTCGATAAGAAGACTAGACTCCGCTGGGGTGATAGCTAGCTTAGGCTTCTCGGCTAGTCTCCCCTGCATTGTGTTAGCCGGCGACCACGAGCATTCTGTTCAATGCAGTCCACTCCTCATCCACTTCTTTCACCATATGCAGCCTTGTTAGCTTCCTCATCCTCACATGAGCCTACATCCTTTAAGGAAGCTAGTAAGGACAGTAGATGGGTTTCGGCTATGAAAGATGAGTATACCGCTCTTCTGCAGAATAAGACTTGGTATTGAGTGCCATATGAACGCTCTATGAACGTTGTTGGATGTCGCTGGGTTAAGCACTTAAGCTAAGGCATAGGGCGTAGCGAGTAAAAGAGGCAAAGTCAAGCAATCAGGAGCGTGCTGATGGTTCGATAGAGCGCTATAAGGCGCGACTAGTGGCCAAAGGCTACACACAGCAGGAAGGTATTTCTTTTTACTCAACTTTCAGTACTGTAGTGAAAGCTACTACTATACGGATTGTTTTGTCTGTTGCTGTCACTCGTGGATGGAGATGGATGTAAAAAATGCCTTTTTACATGGTAAGTTGAATGAATAAGTATTTATCCACCAGGCTTTGTTGACCCTGCTCGTTCTAAACATGTCTGTAAGTTACATCGTTCGATTTATGGCGAGCTTGATTTCAGAGTTTGAGCTCTGCATTTGTTGCATTGGGTTTTAGCTGTAGTCGAGCTGATCCTTCGATGTTTATCTGGCGATCCTCCTTTTAGATAGTGATTCTTCTGCTCTATGTGGATGATATCATTTTGACCGGTTCTTCATTAGCTGTTCTTCGTTCATTGATTTATAGACTCTCTTCACAGTTCTCTATGAAGGATCTAGTGGGCGTACTGTTGGACCTGTCCACTCAAGGCATTGCAAGCAAATGGTTTTTGAAAAGCGCTCGAAATCGTGGTCAACATTTTTCCAGTGCTTCAGCGGGGTTTGACCTTTTTTTGGTATACTGAAACTCATGTCGTACAGCCAAGTAGAAAAGCAGCGAAACATAAATTATCGTATAAAATAGAAATGTTTTGTTTTGGGTCGCGGAATAATTGAATTGGGTTCGACTCCCATAACCCCTTTGTGGCGAAAAAGACTGATGAAACGATATGGCATTAAGATTTAAAACTTGTCGTCTACTTTCAGTGTCAGATAAATTGAGATCGCACTATTGAAGGTGAAACATTTCTCTTTATTTATATCTGTCTGGTAAGTGTCTATGGAGTGTTTTTAGTTCTCTCCCACTGGTAAGGAGGGTCTCGTTTCCAAATAAGATCCTTTTATATGTCATTTTGAAACTTCTCGTTTACAAGATTTGATTTGGACTCGGATATCTATTTATGGACGAATTACAGCGGGCTGTGGCTCAATTTTATCCCGCGTCGGGGGGAATGGGAAGCTTAGTGGAAGAGAATAGTAAGGTAGGATAAGGTATTTTCGCATATCGGTAGTTTTCCAAGCGCTATGAAGTTACAATCATGCTACTTCAGCTATATCAATTTCAACGAAGTTTTCCGAGCCTTTCTTTCTTCCAAAAAAAGGAAGGGGGCTGGCTTTCGTTCGCAACAAGGTAGCCGTAGGGGAACCTGTGGCTGGATTGAATCCTTCTTTTATTTCGGTATGCCGCTCCGCGAGCAAGGAGCGAGAGAACCAAGTGGGCTGTGGTGATGTCAGAATTTGCACCTATTTGTATCTATTTAGTTATAAGTTCGCTAGTTTCTTTGATCCTACTCGGTCTTCCTTTTCCATTTGCTTCCAATAGTTCGACCTATCCAGAAAAATTGTCGGCCTACGAATGTGGTTTCGATCCTTCCGGTGATGCCAGAAGTCGTTTTGATATACGATTTTATCTTGTTTCAATTTTATTTATTATTCCTGATCCGGAAGTAACCTTTTCCTTTCCTTGGGCAGTATCTCTCAACAAGATTGATCCGTTTGGATCTTGGTCCATGATGGCCTTTTTATTGATTTTGACGATAGGATCTCTCTATGAATGGAAAAGGGGTGCTTCGGATCGGGAGTAACCACTAGTGATAGGGCAAAAATCGGGGGGAAGGACAAAGGAAAGAGCGATGCCTACATTAAATCAATTGATTCGTCATGGTAGAGAAGAAAAACGGCGCACGGACCGTACTCGAGCTTTGGATCAATGTCCCCAGAAGCAAGGAGTATGCCCGCGTGTTTCAACGAGAACACCGAAAAAACCTAATTCAGCTCCACGTAAGATAGCCAAAGTACGGTTGAGCAATCGACATGATATATTTGCTCACATTCCAGGCGAAGGTCATAATTTGCAGGAACATTCTATGGTCTTAATAAGAGGAGGTAGAGTGAAAGATTCGCCAGGTGTGAAATCCCATTGTATTCGAGGAGTAAAGGATTTGCTGGGAATTCCGGATCGAAGAAGAGGCAGATCAAAATATGGTGCGGAAAAACCAAAATCGAGATGAATGGAAGATGCCTATGGAACTCGGTCAGGAGAGGGTTATCCTTTGCCTCAATGATGGCCTTTTTGAAGCAGATAGTTCACAGCTATATATACTGGAAAATAAAGAAAATGAAAGCCAGACTAAAAAGAGTCGTTTTTTGAATGCGCGAAACGAAATGAGGTGCCTAGGTGTGGCTTACACGAACGGAATAAAGGTCTGGATGCTCCTTTCTTTTTCTTTTTTTTGTTATGGTGAGTATCTATGGACTCAATTTCGTTCTCTCCCCAGGGTCTCATTTCAAAAAAGGATTCTTCTTGCTTGTTTTTTTTATCTTCTCTTTTCATTATCAAAAGAATATTGTCGACAGCCTTATGGACGAACTTAGTAAAGCTCTCCATCCGTTCTATCCTTCGTCGGGAGGAATGAATCTTGGATCAAGTGGGCAACCACCGCTTCCTTCTCCTTCGGACCCCTTTATTCCAGTTTCGCAAGATCCGGAAGAGAACCCGCCAGGGGGCTCACACCCACTTGTCCATCAACAGCAGGACCAGACGTCCGCCCCCCAGGGCACGGCAGTTGGTCAAAAGAAGCTGGAATCTGTGCTCTTGAAACATATTAAGCGGCATTGTCAATTAGATGAGGTGCGTAAAAAGTATCCGCAACTCAATTCAGAATAAATAGATTCTCATTATTTAGCCAAAAATATGGAAATTTCCCAATTGGATACAGATATGAAGACCGATAGTGAAATTGCCGATCTTGCGGCGTAATTATAGAAAGATCAAAATGATATTAGATCACTTTTTAGCCGATTATTATAAAGAGGACGGCTAATGGAATGATAAAGGGAATAAATAGGGGGGAACTTATAAAAAGATAGTTCCGATAAAGTAAGGAGGCCATGGTCGACGCATTAAGTCAAGGATGTGCTTGGCCATGGGAGGGGGGAGAGGCCTCAAAAGCTACGACTAAAGCATAGGGCCTAGGAAATGGTGCTATACCTCCCGAACCAACTGAAGGAAAGAACGAATAGCCCGAAAGACAGACAAGGACGGGAATTGCTTCTATACTTTGAACTGCAAGGTAGAGCTTTAAGCCTTCTAAAGTCAACTTACTCTATAATAGAATCTTTAAGCGAAGGGTTAGTTGCCTTGCTGGCAGGGCTATAGGGTTCTCAATGGTTTGCTTATAGCCTTATTCTATCCTGGTGGAATTAGTTCAAAAATATCTATCACCGGGGATTGGCTATAAAGACTGGGCTAAGGGTATCGTTGCAAGATCCACCCAGAATAATGGTTAGCAGCCATTCGACGGAAGCGGACAGAGTCCCAGGGTTTCAATACAAAATCTTTCTAAACCGCGCTCTCGGAAAAGAGTTGCCTACCTACCATCATTGGGATGGATCAAGTCGAGGGTAGTTCCATGTAAGTAAGGTATTCGGGTAAAGTGACCTTACGGGACGTAGCTACACTTCAACACGAACCAGGGTTCAACCTAAGAGAGCTAGTCCTCACCCGACTTATAGACAAGATCTTGAAGGCTGGCTATTCGTGACCGCAGGGCGATCAGCAGTCGGACCCTCCTTTCCGTTTGGAATACAGGAGGATTCCTATGGGGGATGACAAGGTTTTTTTGTGAGCAAGTGACACATTCGGGATTACTTAATATGGTGTTTACAGAGAGCAAGGATCGCAGCTCTCTTGAGGGCTTGGTTGCCGCCGCGGGATTCCCGAGCTTCTTGTCCTGAGAGCAAAATAAGCAGGTGGTCCGTTTGTGCGTAGGTGGGGTTGGGGGTGTAGTCTTATTATAGGGGTATCTTCAATAAGAACGAGGGATAAAAACCTCTCTCTTCTCTTCAAAAATTCCCTATTCAGGAAAGACGGCAGTGGTGGTGTCTTCTCTAAAGCGAGTTCAGTCACCGAGCTTGGATGGACAAAAGTAGCTGCTATCGAGTAGGCGGTTCGTACGTTCTTTCTCTCACCCTCACCGGAACTACTTGCTTATCTCGTACATGATAGGGCTATCCCTTAGGGCTATGGTAGGGGGCAAGGGCATATAGCTATTTATTTTATATTAGATGAACGACCTCCGTATTGTATTTTCGTTCGGCAGACAAAAAAAAAAAAGTACTCCCAACAAGGTGCATACCTTTAGGGTATAATATGTCATGATCTAGTGGGGATTAAATCCTTTATACTAGATTGATATATCATAGTCCGGATGTCTGGCTTCGACATACTGTACCATCTATGGCCATCGGCGCCGGTACAGGGGCAAAAACGTCGGAGTTTCCAATAGCACAGACTATTATAACGGATTTTGTATATCAGGGGTGACGATCTCAGAATCTCAGAATGAGGGAATGAGAGAATTCCAATTTATACCCAATCTTGTGAAATCACAAAAAATCATGTGCCAACGAGTAGAAACTAAGTGTCCACCAGTCAACAAGCATTTCCGCAACCAAAAAGATTGGATCAAAAACATTGAATATTTTGGGGAGTGGATTAATAAATTTGCTGGTTTTGATCTTTCTCTTGATTACTCTTCCTTGCCTCGTGATCGTAAAGAATGGTTCATAATTGAATTTTGGTATATGTTTTTCGTTGAATTGATGAATAAAGATGAAAATATTAAGGATGTTCCAAAAACCTCATTAGTAAATGAAAAAACTAGGATTCTAAATGTGAATAGATCAATCTTTGTTAAGAATTATAAAAATCAGGTATACAAATTGTTGGATGATAACAAGAATAAAGATGTTGACTTGTTAGAATTACAAAAAGAGATAGAGGATCTTACAATGAACTTTTCAGAAGAGGTGATCTACGCATCATGTACAAACATAATGGAAATGATGACTAAAAAATCATTACCAAATGCAAAAGAATTTCTCCTACAAAAATATAAAGTTGATAAAGTAGGTGGTAGAATACATATTCTGTCATCATCGGTAGAAGAAGCTCTACCAGCCGAAGAACAAAAGAAATTGTTTCCACTTCTGACTGAAGCTGATAGTGATTTACTAACAGAATTTGGACAACATACAATAGAATGTATTTTAATACACGTTTTATGTTATTTATTTAATCTTGAGAATTATGTGAGTGTAGCAAGTTTGATAGATAGGATTGAAATGAGCATTCGTCAACATGTGAAAATACTTCGAGATAACAAAAACAAGTCGGGTGATTATGAATTCAATAAAAAAGAAGAAAAGGTTAAAAAACACCTCCACTATCCATTTGGTACAGCATTAGTAGAATTTTTAGTTTCACGTAATATCATTGTTATAACAACTAAAAATCTTGATGAGATCAAATCATGTCAAAATCTTGAGGGAGCTTTTGAATTCAACAATAAGAGTATAAAGAAGAAAGGTCAATCTTTTTACAGGGATAAGTCTAACTTCGCAGAATGTACATTCAATACAGCTTTACTCCCTGTCAAGTTAAACCTACCTATGGTTTATCCTCCCAAGGATTGGGAATATAATGATACAGATTTTTCAAGTTCTTATTTAACTAATACTGATCTATATGGTGGGTACTTAATCAATCCATCGGGTCAAATCTATTCAAGCTATCGTTTATTGAGTTCACCAGATCCCAAGAATTTCTATATCCTATTTGGTGAAAAAACAGATCCAAATGCTAAGGATAAAGCTAAAAAACTGTGTGAGACTATCAGTTGTCTGCAGCGCCAGGCCTTTCAAATCAACAGTCAATTTCTTGAATTCATTCTTCATAATATGGATGTAATGGTCATCAAAGGTTACTTGCTGCCTGAATTTCTTTCCAACATCCAAATGAATGATGTAACCAATTTGCTTAGAGATTGTTACATGAAATTTGAGAAGATTCATCCAATCTATAAGTTTAGCGAATTATTGGAAATCTTGTCAAAGAACGTTCAAGAGTCTCGTTATGAACAAGCTATTATCGATATGGCTAAGGCCTACAATGGTTATCAGTTTTATCTGCCTGCCTTCCTTGACTTCCGTGGTAGAATCTATCGCTGTGGTATCTTTCACTTCCATGAACGTGATTTTGCTAGAAGTCTGATTCATATAGTAGATAAGAAGTCGATAATCCACGGTGGTGATTCTAAACTAATGAACAGGTTTTTGACAGCTACTAGCTTCCATTTCAAATCATTCTCTCAAAATGATGATGCTCTCAAATTAATCAATGATCTATTGGATACCTTTCCACCACTATATAGTCCTCATACTATAGACCAACAAATCATACAAAATTTGTTGAATAAAAATAGATTGAAGGATTGTAAAAACCCCTTTCAGTTTTTGTCTAATATTGTACTTTACGAGTACAGCAAGGGAGATCAAAAGAAACTAGACCAAATGTATCTATCTGTTCCTATTACACAAGATGCCTCAGCAAGTGCATATAAAATCATGTCTTATTATCTTTTGAATTATGATCTTGCTTTCAAAACTAATATGTTCAAAATGATTAAGAAGGATGAATTCGGTTATGAGTATGAATATATATCAGATATCTACGAGTGTTTTCTTAAAGAGTTAAAAGAGTATCTTGAAAAGTCACTTTCTGATAATCCATATTTATTAAAAGTAACTCATTTGTTGACTCGAAAAATTGTAAAAAGCATCTTTATGCCAATCATTTATGGTAAAACAATTTGTAGTACAGCTACAGATCTCAACATCTCATTATCGAAATTCTTAGTCAAAAAAGATAGTCAGATACTCTCTTCTAAAATCTTTCAGTTTTGGAGAGAAAAATATGCTGATATTCAAATCTTGATGAAATTGATTCCTCTTTTGGGTAGGTTTGTGTCATCCTTGGATCGTCCCGTTTGTTATAGAACTTCATACTTTGATACATTACAGGACTATCGAGTAATGAGTAAGAACTCAGTCTATGTTTATGATAATAAAGCTAGGAAGCGCCGTAGTGTCACTATGACATTTCCTTCAGAAAAAAGGGATAAAAGAAAAACAGTAACCTCTACATTTGTCAATTTCATCCATCAAAAAGATGCTTATATAGCAATGGAAGTGGTGAATGTAATGAACAGTCAGGGTTACCCTATTTATACAGTTCATGATAACTTCATTTCGAATACTGTGAATTGTTCTATATTGCCCAATATCTACTTAGATATCTTTTCTCAATTGGAAGCACCACTTCGATCTATCAACGAGTTCATTTATTTGAACATAATCAAGCCTCAAAATAGACACAGACATATTGATTTAGATTTAGACCGTGTCATTCCATTACCAATGCTCAAAGAATACCTGAAAGCGTGGGATATACCACCTAAGTCTGAAAATAAGAAAAAATGGGATGCAAGAATCGAGTGTATTCTCATGTATTATAAAGATTATTGTAAGCTAGTCTGCGGAGATCAGTCTGATTGGGAGGGGCATATTCATAAGTGGTCTGAATTCTCTATAGCACTAGTTGGAGAAGTAGATGATGGAAAATATTGTTTACATCATTAATAGATGAAAAAGATGAAATACACAACAACAACAAGATGTAGAGAAGATGAAACATCTTTATTATTATTAAGCAAGTTCTATTCTAAAGTCGAAAAGGAATCTACATACCTTGTTCCACATCCAGGTAAAATCATAGCATCACACAAATTCAAAGAACCTTATCCGATAGTGAACGAGACATCCCTCCTCAGCATAACAGTAATGGATCTATTAACACAGTATGCTTACCCCAACATATCAGGATACAGTAAATTGACAATACAATTGACTATGAAGCGAACATTTAATGAAATCAATTTTACGCTAGGTCAAGCAATACCATTGACATTTGAGGATGGAGAGTTCATTCCAAAGAGCAATATATATGAGAATGTATCTCGTCTTATGGTCAAATATAGTGAAAAGTATGATGGTGATTGTGTTCTAGGAATAACAATACTCATCTATATGCTTGTTGGTATCAAGGATAAGAAACTACCCCTTCTATCAGAAGATGCTAGAGAAAAGAGTCTTTTAGAATGTCTTCACCCAGTTTCAGTACAAATAGATCCTATCAGAGCTCTCAAGATCCAACATAAAAAGCGTCATTATCCCAGCCATATCACATCAATCAAATCAAGTTCAAGAAAAAGACTCAAATCATTCTTGGTTGCTGATACCGAGACAATACTGATAGATAACGTTCATAAACCGTACGCAGCTGGTGTAATGATGGTCAATCCAGGTGTGGATATCAAGACTCAAACGATATATACATACTTCAGCGAAGATTACACTCCCTATGTATTCAAAAGCTTTGAAGAAAGGAGTCAAAAGCTACTTCATGATTTGATATTTAGGATAATAACCATTAGGAAACAAAATCCATCAATTCAAACAGTCTACTTCCATAACTTCTCACGATTCGATGGTCTTTTTGTGCTGAAGCACATGGCATTACATCATCCGATGTATAAGTTAAAACCGCTAATTAGGGATAACAGACTTTATGAGGTTGCTGTCTATTCAGGTCAAATAATGTTATTCCGCTTTAGAGACTCCTTACACCTACTCCCAGGCAAACTAGATGACCTTGCAAAGAATTTATGCCCAGAGTTAGGATCGAAAGGGTCTATCGCATATGATCAAGTGACACTATCAAATCTGAGTAGTCTGAGAGACAGCTTGTTAGAGTATATGAAACAGGACATTCTACTCCTTGGGGGTATAATGCTCAATTTCCAGGATTTATATGCAAAGTCCTACAAGGCTGACATAGAAAACAAGATCACAGCTGCCTCACTGGCTCTCAGTCTCTTTCGTAGTAATTACTATGACGAGGTGAAGTTTCCGATTCACATCCCCAATAAGAATGAAGATACCTTCATCAGGAGAGGCTATTATGGTGGTCATGCTGATGCATACACCCCATATGGTGAAAACCTATATTACTATGATGTCAATTCCCTCTATCCATTTGTTATGAAAGAATTCCCAATGCCTGGTGGTGTACCAGTCTGGCATAGCGATTTAGAGAGTATGGAGTTAGATAGCATGTTTGGCTTTATTGAAGCTTACGTGGAATGTCCTAAAACTATGAAGAGACCCTTTCTACCATATCGAAATGAGAAAGATGGTCTTCTTATCTTTCCAACGGGGTCTTTTATTGGTGTCTACTATAGCGAGGAACTCAAGTATGCAAGAGACCTGGGCTACAAGGTAGTACCAAATTGTGGGTACCTCTTCCAGAAGATGGAAAGCCCATTCAAGGACTACGTGAACTCTCTCTTTGAAAAAAGATCCAATGCTAAGAAGCAGGGTAATAATGCTATAGGTTTTATATATAAACTTCTTTTAAATTCCCTATATGGAAGATTTGGCATAAACCCTATGAGTACAATAACTGAAATGTGTGATCAAAAGAGACGTGACTTTTTGTTAAGGAAGGGTACATTTATCAATGATGTTCCTCTGAGAGAGGACCTACACATGGTTTCATACCATAGCAATATGGAGAATGGTCCTGATTATTGGAAGCCGCCGAAGAACTCAGCAGTCCAACTAGCTGCTGCGATCACTGCCTGCGCTAGGATTTACATGTATAAGTATATCTCAAGAGAGGACTGCTACTACACAGACACTGACTCCATTGTTCTAGGCAATCCTCTTCCCGAGGAAGATATCTCATCCTCTGTATTAGGGAAGTTTAAGTTAGAAGATCAAATCTTCAAAGGATTCTTTTTAGCACCTAAATGCTATCTATATCAAACATATGACAATAATAATGTCATGAAGTACAAGGGAGCTGCTAAAAGCATTATCACACCTGAATGGTTTGAGCAACAGTACGTTGACCCACATCGCGTGATGAGGGCATTGGTGACATCTCATTTTAGGATCAATTGGAAGGAACTTGAAGTCAAAAAGAAAGAATCTCATACAACTCAGAGGTTAAAGCTCAACAATAAGAGGATGGAAATCTTCAAAGATGATAAATGGATTGATACTGATCCTATTGAAATCTCAGACTTGTCTGCTCTAAATAACATTGGAATCAAAATCATAAGATCACTCAGGAAGAATATTCATCAATTAGAGACCGAGAAGAGTAGGATTCTCGATTCCATCCTTTCTCAGAAGGAATTAGAGATAGCCAATAAGAAACAAGAATTAGAGATCTATGAGAATAACAATGAATTACCCCCTCAAAGATGGACAATGTTTCCTGATTGGGATGATCAATCTCTTGATATACCTGGTCCAACACCCCCTCCATTAGACGATAAGACCTATGAAGATATGTATAACTTTTTTAAGACTGAGGCAGAAGAATATAGTATGAAAAATAGGATAGAGGAAGAAATGAATCAACAAGAGCAGAACCCAATAATGACATGGACAGAACTGACAGAACTTCTTAAGAAGGAAAAAGAGCAATTTCAATTGAAAAAGGAAAAAGAGAAGAAACCACCTCTGAACAAGGAAAAAGAGAAGAAAAAACCTCCATAGAAGATAAATAATGATGTCATGTCCGAGAATATCTTATCGTTGACAAGGAAGCATTATTTGTTCCACTGTTATTCTCATTCAATAGTAGTGTTCATCAGGAAGCTGATTTGAAAAGTAAACATAGGTAAGGAAGTTAGAATTTTGAATTATGAGGCATTAAATATTCTCTCATTCCCTCATTCTGAGATTCTGAGATCGTCACCCCTGATATACAAAATCCGTTATAATAGTCTGTGCTATTGGAAACTCCGACGTTTTTGCCCCTGTACCGGCGCCGATGGCCATAGATGGTACAGTATGTCGAAGCCAGACATCCGGACTATGATATATCAATCTAGTATAAAGGATTTAATCCCCACTAGATCATGACATATTATACCCTAAAGGTATGCACCTTGTCTTGAGTACTTTTTTTTTTTTTATTAAAGGATAAGTACCAAGAGGTATTGTTCAAACGCACTTATAAAATGGGGCTGCAGGGTGCGAACCGCAGGCTTGTAAATCATTAGGTATTTGAATATGGATATCAATGACTAAAGTATCTTCCCACAAAACAAAAGCGCTAGACCCCTGGTCCTTTACTTTAATCAACAACAAGGCTGCTTTCCCTGCTAACCCTTCTCGCCAAGGAAATAAGTCCAATAGAGCAGCTGATCAACGCTTTGAGCACTTATTCCTTTTGTCCCCAGCTACCTCTTAGAGTAGTCACGAGCTTATTGGAATAAGAGCTTTTTCAAGCATTCCCATAGTAAGAAGGTCAACCGAAGCCAATCCATCTCTGTTAACGAATGCTCCTACTCCTAACGGTTCTATATCCAATTCCTTAAGGATAAGGAATAAGGAAAGGGAAGGAGAGAACAGCTACTAAGAGTTATAAGAGCCATACCACAGAAAGCTAAAAGGAGCCGGGGTCTACTACTTTATATACGCTAGCACCAAAGCAAGGAAAGAAGGCAAGGTGCCCAGGTAAAGGCTAAGCTGAGTCGGATGGAGAGAGTGGCTCATCCATCTTTTCGTCTTTTAGACAAGTATAGTAGGGACTTTCCTGACTTCTTCTCCTAGTGAGTGAAGCGCGTAAACAGCAACTGAAACAGCCTTTCCTTCACACAAGGTTTTTCATCCTTCTCCGACCAATCCTACCTGACTTGTCTTATCTATGCTAATCGTGTGGGACTGGCCCTACTCACTTACCGGAAAGAGCAGAAGGCATTGACCCGCTATCCCCTTACCGGGCCTCAAACTCTTCGCGCAATTCAATACCCGGATAAAGATAAGTTATTCGTTTGCCGTCTCATAAGAAATGGGAGGCCAGGTGCCGATCCGAAAAGACAGGATACGCGAGAGAAGGGACCCATTAGCCACCAATAGTAGAGAGTGGGGGCGGTAGTGCGGTAGGCATGCTAGCGTAGGATTTTTGATCGATAGGCTAGGTCCAAAGGAAAAGGTCTTCGGGGAGCCCTCCATACGAGGCCGATCCGATCTCCATTGTGTAGCCCTTAAAGTGCTGATAGACCGCGAGCTCCTGTTGTTTATTGGCATGGACTGAACATGGTCCCTAGCTGTGAAACGTATGTGTTTACTTCGTGAAACCTTAGTAGGATGGTTCACTGGAGATGCAGTGTACTCGGCTTTTCCGTTTTTTATTTGTCTTTGCCTCCAACAGTTGACTGGGCTATAGCTAAACCTGCCCTTTGTCTAAAGATGTGGTGCCACGAGATATTCGATTTGAGAGTACCTTATCATTGGGGCATGCCGGCAACCTTGCGGCTGATAACTATCTGGTGCGGGAGTAATCCATCGAGCTTAATGCTTGGTTGAGTATTCTATCGCGCCTAGTCAAACAGGCATCCCTAGACCTATGTGTCTTGTGTGCTTATTAGTGCCATTTAGGGGTGGCCGAAGGTTAGGCGTACACATGGGCTCATCCCCACCATCGATCTACAAATTTACATTTTGAAGCAATTTTGGTTGTCAAGTCGAGATATGAGTGTATAGGGGCGCCAGACTCCCTGTGCTGTGATGGGTTCTGCCATGTGAAAGCGGTGAACTAAGGGCTAGGCTAAACCATGATGCTGTGTTACTAGGCTTCGCCTCTCCCTTCACTATGAAAGTCTCGCTCCTATTCTTTAAGAAAAAGAAGATGGAAACTGAGCTTTATTATCTAATGGAAGACTTTTATTTAGAACACAGACGGAATGCGGATGAAAGCTTTGCATCTTCTAAGCCCTGAACTCTTTATTACTTTCTTTTTCAGGCCGATTACGATTATAAGGCTAAAGGACAAGGAATGCGCTTAAAATAATGCTTTGAGGTCGCCAGTGGATGGAAGCCGAAAAGCTTACCACACAACTCCACAACACAAGGAAACTCCCGCTACAGAATCAGAGCAAGAAACTCCTGCGCGAACTCACTTACGGGTATTCACCCTTGTCCGTAGGGGATGGGATTAGATTCATTTAGAATATTTAATTGATTTTGGTCTATCGCTTGTAAAGCATCCCAGGTAGTTCTCTAAGCACCGGTTAACCACCTCCCTCACAGTTTGCATGAGATTCCACTTATTCTATGTCATTTTAAGCCTTAGGTAGTTGTTCCTCCAGCAGTTCTGTTCTTGGTCTGATAGTCTTGTTAACGCTTTCTAATCTACTTTATTGTACAGATCTTCCTTTCCTTCCTCGTCCAGTGACGGATTTGCTCCCTATTTAAGGAAGTATTCTTCTTTAGTAAGAAGAGTACTGCCTAAAGCAATGTGAGTGAAAGTGTCTATATGGGAGTCAACTCCTTTTCTGGTGTAGATCCCCTTCCTTATTCATAAGTTCCCCGGGTACAAGGAATGAGTGCTCCTAATGTATTTTCTCTGTTTCGGTGTAGATCGTCTCTTTGTCTATGGAGACCTTTTCAAGTCGTCCATTCTCTTCGGTATGGATTCAAAGTCATCCCTCACGCGGGTGCAGGGAGTCCTGCTTGTGCTCTTTCTTTGTGGTCCAGGCCAGGCACTCCATATGTGTTTCGGTATTGATCTGAGCACTCGTGTAACTACTAATAAAGCTCGAGGGACCTTTCTTTCTGAGGGCTACCGGTGTGACTTCTCTTGGTCAGGTCTAAAGGTCTAAGGGGAAGCCCTTTTCTTATTAGTATTAGAGGTGAACCTACTACTATTGAATAATCCTGGTAGTCCAACTACAGAAAAGGTTATTCCTAGAAAGATTGTTCCTTCGTTTACTAGAACGAGAAGTACCAGATGGGGGAGACCCGCTACTTCAACGAAATAGACTACCTCACTAAGATGGCTGTCAGCCCGAGTGCCTGTCACGACCACAACTACCAAGATTCAACCGTCTTTTGTTTTGCTGCTGCTGCTAATCCGCTTCCGGCTATTCAGCCAGCGGAACCTGATATGGAATCAGTCAAATATGTAATCAGGAATAGGTTTTTTGTGTATCGACAGGGTCCAGGGGCGAGCAATGTCTCCGATGAGGAAATCAATAGAATTCTTGATCTAAAGCGACGTATTTTGAATCGAATGGGGGAAACGGGAAAACACACTAATTCGTGATTACCTTCTGCCTCCCCGGGTCAAAGTGGATGTCTTAGAAAGAAAGCTCCATGACCTCAATGCCACATAATCTAAAATATATAAAGAGCTACTCCGAGTTCGAGAAAATTTCCATAGGGATGGACGTTATCGCAGTCCTATAGGTGGTTGGTTGTTTTTAGGTTCCATTCATATCTTATTCATTCCGATTTAGTCTATATCTAGTATTTCCTCCTTTATTAATGGAAAGGAATCGAAGAAGAAGAGAAGATAAGTGAATTAAAAATGAAGGGAAGACAGATTACCATTTCTTTCGAGCGAAATTGAACTAAGAGGGGGCCCGCCCAAAGGTGCTTAGCCAATACTTTATCCTTATAGACTTTACGGCTGTGATATGAAGGGAAAGCCCATGGCCACACACATAAGAGTAGACAGTCCGGGTGTTCTCTCCCCTTACTGTGACCTTCCTCTTGAACTGGTCATGGTAGGCGCGTCATCTATAGCAGTTGCCTGCAGGCTGACTAGATCGTTTTGGGACATTGTATTTGGTCGGGCGATGTCTCTATCGATGGAAAGGCTGACGAAGGGTATTTTGTTTTCGCTCCTTACGTCGTGAAGGCATAAGCCTTTAGTGTTCTATTTAGACCTGCGTATTTAGGTCAATTTCACCAGTTTCCGTTGCTAACTAAATGATGACGCACCCCTTCCTCGCTTTAGCGCCGGCGCCAACAACTGGATAGAACTTTCCTCCCCATCTTTCTGGTATCTAGCGAAATGGCAGCTGGATTCCCTAGTTCCAATGTTCTTTTCACTGTACTTGAGTCTTTCCCCCTTACTCTACTCTGGCTATAGAGCAGAGCCATCTAAATGCCATCATGAAGCGTAAGACTTAGGATAGTCCTCGACTACCTTCTTATTTACTTGTTGAGCACTACTGGGCAAATACTTTTTTTATATGATTAGACCGGACTGACTAGCTTCCCTCGATAAGCTGGCTTATTGGGGTTAGGCATTCTTAGGCAATAGACCACACATCAGCGATAAGGGGCAGCGGTCAGCGAATTGAAAATCAAGAGACAGTTGACCAACAAGAATTGCATAAGTAATAAAGTAAGTAAAGAAAAAGAAAGTACGTAAGA